CTTGTTTCTATTGAAATTTCTTCACTTTCTACACACGTCTTTTTTTCGGAGGTCTACAGCCATTATGTGGCATAGGGGTTACATCCCGTACGAAAGTTAATAGTATACCACTTCTACGAATAGCTCGTAATGCTGCGTCTCTTCCGAGACCGGGACCTTTTATCATGACTTCTGCTCGTTGCAGACCTTGATCAACTACTGTACGAATAGCATTTGCTGCAGCAGTTTGAGCGGCAAAGGGTGTCCCTCTTCTCGTACCCTTGAATCCACAAGTACCGGCCGAGGACCAGGAAACCACCCGCCCCCGCACATCTGTAACTGTGACTATGGTATTATTGAAACTTGCTTGAACATGAATAACTCCCTTTGGTATTCTACGTGCACTCTTACGTGAACCAATACGTACATTCCTACGTGAACCAGTTCTCGGTATAGCTTTTGCCATATTGTATCATCTCATAAATATGAGTCAGAAATATATGGATATATCCATTTTATGTCAAAACAGATTTCTTATTTGTACATTGAGCCCTTTAGCGGGTCTGATTATCCTTGTCTTTGTTTATGTCTCGGGTTGGAACAAATTACTATAATGCGCCCCCGCCTACGGATTAGTCGACATTTTTCACAAATTTTTCGAACGGAAGCTCTTATTTTCATATTTGTCATTCCTTATCTTAATTCTTTTTTGGTAGAAAATAAGTTTCTTGAAATTTTGCATCTCGAATCGTATCGAATAAAAATGACCTAATCTTTCGAATCCTTGTTTCGGAGTCGATAAATTATACGTCCTCTGGTTGAATCATAACGACTTACTTCAATTTTGACTTTATCTCCTGGCAGTATCCGTATAAAACTACGTCGGATCTTTCCTGAAACGTAACCTAGAATCAGATCTTCATTATCTAACCGAACTCGGAACATGCCATTGGGAAGCGATTCAGTAATTAAACCTTCATGAATCCATTTTTGTTCTTTCATTTCAGGTAAAGCCCCCCTGAAGTATCAATTAATGGAGGAAAGACGATATTAGACAACTCACCCCCTTTCTTTTTTTTTTTACAAATAGGAAGAGGTTTCGGATCCCATTTGGATATTAAATGGATTACCATATATAACACAAAATTTCTCCACCGATTCGTTCTAGTCGAGCCTCCCGGTCTGTCATTATACCCCGAGAAGTAGAAAGAATTACAATTCCCATCCCACCTAAAATTCTAGGAATTCGTTGAGAGTTAGAATAGATTCGTAAACCGGGTCTACTGATCCGTTTTAAATTTAAAAAATTTCTATAGGGTCTTTTCCCATTCCTTCTATGTCGAAGGGTTAAAACCAAAAAATATTTGTTTTTTTCTCGATGTTTTCTGACGTTTTCGATAAAACCCTCTCGGAAAAGTATTTTAACAATATTTTCGGTAATATTAGTAGATGCTATGCGAACAACTCTTTTTCTATCCATATCAGCATTTCGTATAGAGGTTATTATCTCAGCAATAGTGTCTCTACCCATGATGAACTAAAATTATTGGTGTCTCAAAATTGGATATAATCAACATGTTTTTCTTTTTTTTTTTTATTGATTTATGAATAGGAATTTTGCAAGGTATATGCGTGAGACACAATCTACGAATTAATCTAGTTCTTAATCTATTTCTTTCAAATACCCCAAAGATATCACGATCTCATTTTATTTTATAATACCTCGGGAGCTAATGAAACTATTTTAGTAAAATTCAATTTTCTCAATTCACGGGGGATTGCCCCAAAAATTCGAGTTCCTTTTGGATTTCCTTCTTGATCAATCACAACTGCAGCATTGTCATCATATCGTATTATCATACCGCTGTCACGTTTTAGTTCTTTACAGGTACGAACAATTACAGCTCTCACTACTTCTGATTTTTCTAGGGGCATATTTGGTACTGCTTCTTTAATCACAGCAACAATAACGTCACCAATATGAGCATATCGACGATTACTAGCTCCTATGATTCGAATACACATCAATTCTCGAGCCCCGCTGTTATCCGCTACATTTAAATGGGTCTGAGGTTGAATCATATCAAATTTTTTGTTTATTCTTCCAATGCAAAGGATGAAGAAAATAAAAGAAATATTGTTTGTCCAAAAAAAGAAACCTGCGTTTTTGTTTTATCCCTAAGATTCATCTCTGTCGGTTCTACATTTTTATCCCGAAATAATAAATTGAGTTCGTATAGGCATTTTAGATGCTGCTATTAAAATAGCCCTTCTAGCTATATTTTCGGTTACTCCACCCATTTCATATAGTATTCGCCCCGGTTTAACAACAGCTACCCAATATTCAGGGGATCCTTTCCCCGAACCCATACGTGTTTCAGCAGGTCTTACTGTAACTGGTTTGTCTGGAAATATACGGACCCATATTTTTCCACCACGGCGTGCATTTCGTGTCATTGCTCGTCGACCTGCTTCGATTTGTCTAGATGTGATCCAAGCAGGTTCAAGTGCCTGAAGAGCA